TAGAAAGAGTGCTCCTATCCCCTATCCTACCCTCCTAATCTACCTTATCCTACCCTCCCGCTCGATCGCATTAGTCTTACCTTTCTTAATTATTAATTAATCAAGACAATCCACCTCATTATTAGGTTATTATCTGACTAAATAACCCTTTAAATAACCCATCCTTCACTAACTCTTTTCTAACACCTCTTTAATATACACTATTCTTTACCCCTCTACTTGATTGTTTCTACTATTTGCTACCTCTTTCAACCTCAGACTGCGCTACTATCCTATCTCATTCCTAACTATCCTTTATAATAACATATACCTTACCCTAGGGCTTATCTTACCTTGATACACTATCTTATCCTTAGGATTAATCCTACCTACCACGGTCTCTTCCAGGTTTATCTCTATTTGGGCGGCAACATAGATCTATTCTTGTTGTTCGCATTATCAATGATAATACATTAACGTGAATCACACTACCCTTAACCCCCGGTGATTACCTTAATGTTATTAGTACCGTGTATATTACTGTTAATACGGTACTTGACTATGACTTGGTTAGTCATACCCTGACGATTAGTCATCCCTATTGCCTCATTACTTGCTGGGACAGGATACACACTGATCTGGTCTGTCGTTACGTCTTTCTGTTAAAGGTTATCAATAGTCTCTTACTATACCCCCCGTTAAGCGCTTATACTCCTTAATAAATAATACCTTTAATAATAGATTGGTTCTAACACCTCTACTCGAGGCTGAGATAGTTAGGAATATATTATATATACTAACATGATGCTTATACATCATTGTGTTAGTATCCTATCCTACTTGTCCCCCTTTGGTTTAACCTGCTCCCACTATGTCTTAATAATAGTATTACTATAACCCTGTTAAAGCTTACTATGCCTATCTAGATATCTTATTATAATAATAACTATGTATCCTAACAGTCCTTTTCATCCCCTTAACCCTCCTATCTCGTCCTCTGAAGGGAATAAATAGCTGGAACATATCTACTAACAATAAATTATTATCTCTTCTGCTAACCTTCGGGTTAATTACTCCGTCCATCCCTTCTGTTAACAGTTTTAAAACATAGTGTTGATGTTCAACGCCCTAACTTGACTAATACTAACATGATTGTTGGCGTTGGCCGTGGTCATGTTGATGATCGCCTCGCTATTTAATAGCGATAGTAAAAATAGAGTATTCTATCATCGGATTAACTCTAATTATAACCCTTAAATAAGAATGAATCTCATTAATACTCTGCAATATACCCGCCTGCTTAGTATTTTATTGTTAATCTTAATCAACATCTTGTTCAAGATCTCTATCCATCATCTTAACTCTAATACCCCCTTTCGGTACCGCCCGATCATTACCCAAGGTCTATCTTTTCTTTATCCCCTTTAATCAATGAATAACCTATTCTCCTGCTTAACTGATCGGGTAATGATATTCACTGGTTATGCTCTTAAATCAATATATTATCCCTAACCCTTTAACTTAAGTTAACTTCCACTCTTATTAATTGAGGATTGCTTTAGCAGCATTAGCTTTCTGATTAGCTTTGCTGATAGCCTAGGCTTAATACCCTACTCTGCTAAGAGGTCTATGCTGATCCTCCTCGTCAACTATACTTCCTCTTTAATTATCTCAATTCATGCCCTTATTACGTTCCGATACTATCACCTCTGCCAACTCAACTCACTCATTGCATTACCTCATTATCTCACTCTTTCAACCTACTTTATTCACTTAGGTTATCTCATTCCCCTAAGTGAGATGATAAAATATACATTATTTATAATTTCCCTTCTCATCTTAACCCTTAATAAGGGGAGGAAAAGATTCATCTCTGATTGAAATAGAATCTATTTATTATAATTAAGGTTAGTGTGTGTGAGAGCTGATTTTTAGAGCTTGAGATCCATACTCATAAACAAAACCAATTGTTAGAATTGCTATAAAAAAGAGACCAACCATTAGACCATATATTGATACAATACTTATACTTACCGCTATTGGGTAAAATATGGCAAGCTCAAGATCAAAAATGAGAAATAGAATAGCAACAATATAAAAGGCAATACTAAATGTATTTCTTGGGCTGTGCACATTATTAAAACCACATTCATATACTGAAATCTTTTCCGGGTAAGGATAACTAGGCGCTAGTATAATATTACTAAAAAGAAGAATGATGACTAGAAACAGAACAAAAATAATGAGTACTGTTAGGGTATTAATAATATTATTATATGCTGTTAAGAGCTAGTTCAATGCTATTTATTAGAAGTTCTGAGTCAAGTATAAAAAGAGAAAGGAAAGCTGTACAAGTTGAAATAGAATAAGCATGAATTGGACTAATATTACTTGTTCCATTAATAGAATCATCCGTGTTGTTAGTATTAAGTGGTATCACCCTTGAAGAGAACTCCTGATCCTGATTAGGTTCATCAAACATTATAATCTTAATCGTCTTAAGATAGTATGAAGCACTCACCACTGAACTCATTATCGCAATGATAAACATTACAATGGCTCCCTCCTCAACTGATGATCATAGTACATTTATCTTGGCTATAAATCCAACTAGTGGGGGTAGACCACTCATGGAAAATAGACTAATAACAATACTGAATGTAATAATACTGTATCTACTAAAACTCTGTCTCAGGTCTGATATATAATTGACCCTCCCTTTCACTGATCCTCCAAGCATCATTCATTTCCTCTCACCTGCCTCAATTGCAGTAATACAATTTCACATGAGAAGGGTTGACAGACTATATTGAACAATATAAAATATCAGAGCATTATTACTTGATTCTGTCTCAAGACTTAGACATATAACTATAAAACCTACATGACTAATCGTACTATAAGCTAGAAGTCTTCTTAGTTGTGTCTGAACTAGACCCGTAACTGTCCCTATTACTAGAGACGCTATCGCCACAACAAGTAGTATAAACACCACCTTCGTATCAATTAACTCCTTCGTTAGTGTGAATAGTGCCGTCATAATCGAAATCTTCGGTAGAGTTATCAGCATCATGGTTACTACTGTCGGAGTATTCTGATATACATCTGGAGCCCAATTATGAAATGGCGCCGCAGATACCTTGAATATATACCCACTATAAATAAACATTAGACCTAGACTCGCATTAGATCAAGGCCCCCCCGTTGAGGTGCTTGATATCCAATTACTCATGTCCACTAGCGATGTACTACCAGTACATGTATATATTATCCCTGCACCAAGCAGAATAAACGCACTGCTTCAAGCACCAAGTATAAAATACTTCAGTGATGCTTGTACTGACCTTAGTGAATCTCTTGATAGAGCTGCAATGATGTACAGCGCAAACGATTGCAGCTCCGTTGCTAGATAGATCGAAATTAGATTATAACTTGATAGTATTATACTCGCCCCAATAACACTAAATATAACAACAAGTGAATACTCCTTTGGTATTCTATCACCCTCACCATTTATCCCTGAATCAGATGCTGATCTCCCCCCTTCACTAACACCCCTCTCGTCATCTGAATGCCCCCTCACATCTCCACCCCCCCTCTCACCTATCTCGAAAACATCATTAATACCACCCTCCCCCTTGACATCTTCTTCAAACGATGATACTGAAGGCTTAATAACATCATCTTCTCTCACTCCCGAAAAGGTGGAATGACATTTATTCCCTCACTCCTTCTTATCTGATCCCGGATGAAATGTTATTAGACTAAGACTCCCTACCATTAATAGTAGTACCTCCATAAAATGTGTCCTATCTGATTGAAATACTAGACTACAATATATACTATAATCCTCTTCCCCTATATTTATTACCTCAATCGTTAGCAGCCCACTCATTATAAATATAATTACTGCTAGTCTCGTATAATGAAAAGCATTAACAGTGTTCGAACATAGCGGTATCGCTATACTAAATGTTACAACCCCTAGTAGCAGCATTAAGTTAACTAATCCTTATCACCCATTCTACCCTACTCCACCTTCATACTCTACTCTATTCTTACCCCGAACCGCGGGTTAATACTAATGGTTTAATTACAAGTAGCAGGAATCGAACCCGCATCTTCAAATTGGAAGTTTGACATATTAACCGTTATACTATACTCGCCCTTACCCTACCCTTCCCTCTCAACAATTACCTTATCGATTCTATTAATCCACACTCACCCCATTATATTATAATTCTATATTATTAGAATATAATATATATTATATAATTATTATTATTATTATCCCCTAACTCCCCTTACCCTTTCTATCTAACCCCCCAACACCTAACACTCAATCACCCACCCCCTAATGTCTTTATCAATCGCATTCTCTTCATCTATCTTTTCACTTGGTTAATATTGCTACCTTTAACCCTTAAGTTGGAGAGGATAACACTTTGTCTCATACCCCTACCCCCTCGCGATAGTCTACTTTAATATCTTACCTATCTATCCTAATTATAACTGTACTTAGGGGTTAATGATCTAATCATCCTGATCCTATCATCATGCTACTTGACCTTGGCCGGTTCTGCTTCAACTCATTGAGTTAGCCACTCTCGCTCATGATGACGCGGTATCAAATGACTTTCGTTATCCGTGTTCTTGCTACCTACCTCTCTGATCTCAACAGGGGTATTGGTAACACATTTGTTCAATCAAAGTACCCGTTGTTCATGATCAATCTAATCGTGATTAACTGCTTCATGCGCTTAATCACAATATCTTGGTACCAAATCATTAAATATTACCCCTTCCCCCTTTGAGATAGGTCCTGCAAGTTATTATCTGCAGAACCTAATTCACCCACCCCCCCCCTTAAGTTGAATATTATAAAATAACAAAATCACTCTTAATCACTATTATTAATAATTAAATATCTCCCAAATCTCTATTTTAGAATTGAACTCAATCTTTGAATCACTTTCTTTTTCTTTTCTCTCCCATTCCCCCTTATCCCCAACCCTCCAATC